ATGTGCAATATTATAATAGTATAATATACACACATTGGATACATGACTCGTGCACTGATAGTACTACATATACACACATTACGTAATATTTTATGCACATATTAAAGCGCTAAAAGTCACTTCTAGAGCTTTTCCTGTTTCCGGGGGGTTTGCAGGAGTATTAGAGATCTTAGGAGTTTTGGGGGGGTAGGGGGGGTTTAACGCGCAAAAACCGAAGGTTTGATAGAGAAATTAGGAGAAAATTGAAAGATTTAATTAAACTTTATGCTCTAGATATCAGTTATGTGGTTCTTCTATTAATATCTTATCACCATTCATACTATTTCCGTTCAAGCAAGAAAAATGTTCAACCTTGTCTGTCGTTTCTGTATGCACTCTGAAATGTCAAGTGAAAGGAAAAAAAAAAAGAGAACCCCCCACACCCTGGAAAGAACGCCCGGCATGGTGGGTAACGAGGAGTATGTATTAACACCATTAACTTATGCAAGCGTCAATGAAAGAATGGGGGATTATAACAATTATTGAACCTGAAATAGGAACCAGATGCCAGGAATAATTCAAGTAGTGAAACCCCCACAAGTACTGTCCTTGACCATCAAGAACCGTTGACATTAAGAAATCAACTGATGGTGGGCTCTTACTACATTAAATAATTCGAGAGTTAATAGGATGTTGGGTACTTGGTATATCTTAACTTATGAGAGTTGTGTTCGGTCTTAAACTATCGTTCAGTGGTTTTGAAATGTTTTTGGAAAATTTCATTTATTGGTTTATGTTTTTCTTAGTTGTAAATGTTGATGACAAATATGTGGGAAAACAATGTATGTTTTTTGAAAGTTGTATGTATTTATATATAGGATATGTTTGATATAAAATAATGGTGATAATACATATATGCATTGTATTTTACATAAAGGCAGAGCTCGGCAAAGAATAGTTTCAATTAGAATCCTAGCTTTGGGAGTTAGGGGTAAGGGTTAAAATCCCTTTTCTTTGAAGCAGTAGGAAGGACTTTAACCTTCGACGTCCGGTTTACAAGACCGGCGCTCTGGTGCTGAGCTACTAGTGCAGTATCATTCAAGGATTTTGTTTTCTAGTCAGCCGGTAATGGGGGCGAGAACAAGAAAGAGGAAGAAGTAGAGGAAGGATGCAATTTGGCCAATAATGACGAAGGGGTGCTCAACGGGCATGCCTCCAATTCAAGTGAGGATGGCGACGTCTGCAACTAAAAGTCAGAATAAGAATTGTGTGATAGGGCGGAAGGTTAGGCCTCGTTGTTTGGAGGTGTGAAGAATGGGAACAACTATTAAGACAAGGATTGAGAATAAGAGGGCGAGGACTCCGCCAAGTTTGTTGGGGATTGAGCGTAGGATGGCGTAGGCAAATAAGAAGTATCATTCGGGTTTAATGTGGGGAGGAGTGACTAGAGGGTTTGCGGGGGTGAAGTTGTCAGGATCGCCGAGCAGGTTGGGGGAGAAGAGGGCTAAAGAAATAAGGGCAATTAAAAGAATTGCGAAGCCTAATAAGTCTTTGCAGGTCGAGTAGGGGTGATTGGAGATTTTGTCAGCGTCTGAATTTAGGCCTGTGGGGTTGTTAGACCCAGTTTCGTGAAGAAAGATTAGGTGGACTATTGTTGCGGCTGCAATGATGAAGGGAAGGAGGAAGTGGAAGGCGAAAAAGCGAGTGAGGGTAGCATTGTCTACGGAGAATCCTCCTCAGATTCATTGGACTAAGGAATTGCCAATGTAAGGAACTGCGGAGAGAAGGTTGGTAATGACGGTAGCGCCTCAGAATGATATTTGTCCTCATGGGAGGACATAACCTACAAAGGCTGTTATTATAGTTAGGAGGAGGAGGATGACTCCAATGTTTCAGGTTTCTTTGTACAGGTAAGAGCCGTAATACAGGCCTCGTCCAATGTGGAGATAAATGCAAATGAAGAAGAAAGATGCGCCGTTGGCATGTATGTTTCGAATGAGTCAGCCGTAGTTTACGTCTCGACAAATGTGGGCGACGGAGGAGAAGGCTGTGGCGATGTCGGAGGTATAATGTATAGCTAGAAAAAGGCCTGTCAGGATTTGGGCGGCTAGACAGAGGCCTAGGAGAGATCCAAAGTTTCATCAAACGGAAATGTTTGAGGGGGCTGGGAGGTCAACTAGTGCGTCGTTTGCAATTTTTAGGAGTGGGTGGGTTTTTCGGAGGTTGGCCATTATTGTTTTTGTAGTTGAATAACAACGGTGGTTTTTCAAGTCATTAGTCCTGGTTAAAGTCCTGGCGGAAACTATGGTTTATGTTATGTTTATATTCTTGTTTGGGTTGGTTCTAGGTCTTGCGGCGGTTGCTTCTAATCCTTCGCCGTATTTTGCAGCGTTGGGACTGGTTGTGGTAGCGGGAATAGGGTGTGGGGTGTTGGTGGGGCATGGGGGGTCTTTTTTATCTTTGGTTTTGTTTTTAATTTATTTGGGAGGAATGTTGGTTGTGTTTGCATATTCGGCAGCGTTAGCTGCTGAGCCTTACCCGGAGGGTTGAGGTAGTTGGCCTGTTTTAGGGGTGATGGTGGCTTATTTGGCGGGGGTGTGTGCGGCGGCAGGGTTGTTTTGAGGTGGGTGATATGAGGGGGCTTGAGTGTCTGCTGATGAATTTGCTGAGTTTTCTGTTTTTCGGGGGGATGTTGGAGGGGTGGCTTTGATGTATTCGGCAGGTGGAGGTGTTTTGGTGTTGGGGGCGTGAGTATTGTTGTTGACGTTGTTTGTGGTATTGGAGTTAACACGGGGGTTAGGTCGAGGGGCTCTTCGAGCTGTTTAAGTAGAGTAGTAAATACGGAGAAGCTAGGCCGAAGGTGAAGAAGAAGAGGGATGAGGTAGGTTTTGATTATACCTTGTTGGATATTGTTGGTTGTTGTAATTAGAGGGAGGTTGAGGGAGGTGGTTGCTTTTGGACCAATTTTTTCTAGTCATGTCTGGTCGATTGTTTGGGAAGCAATGGTTTGTCCTAAAACTAGATTTAGTTTTGGGGTGAGGCGATGAATAACTATTGGGAAGAATCCTAGTATATTAGAGAAATGGTGGGGAGAAAGTTTTGGAGTTGGTTTGTATTGTTTGTTGGTTAGTGAGGCGAGTTCTAGTGCGGTAAGAAGGCCAATAATAGTTACCGCAAGGGCGGCAGTTTTGATAAGAAGGGGTATTGATATAACTGGTGTTTTTAGGGGTGTGATATTGGAGGTGATTAGAAGGCCGGCGATAATGCTTCCTCAGGCTAGTCGTTTGATGGGATTAATAACTGTTGGATTGTTTTCGTTGATGGGGGGAAGTGGGTTGAAGCGGGGGTGGCCTATTGAGACAAAGAAGATTACTCGAAGACTGTAGATGGCGGTGAAAGAGGTGGCCAGGAGGGTGAGGAAGAGGGCTCAGGCGTTTAGGTAAGATGTGTTTAGGGCTTCAATAATAGCATCTTTTGAAAAAAAACCTGCTAAGAAGGGAGTACCTGTAAGAGCTAAACTTCCGATGGTTAAGCAGGAGGATGTGAAGGGGGTTAGATGGTGCATGCCTCCTATTTTTCGGATGTCTTGTTCGTCGTTTAGGCTGTGAATAATGGACCCTGAGCAAAGGAAGAGTATGGCTTTAAAGAATGCGTGGGTGCAGATGTGGAGGAAGGCAAGTTGTGGTTGGTTGAGTCCAATTGTTACTATTATTAGGCCCAATTGACTTGATGTTGAGAAGGCAACGATTTTTTTGATATCATTTTGGGTAAGGGCACAGGTGGCGGTAAAAAGGGTGGTGAGGGCTCCTAAGCAGAGGCAAATAGTTAGGGCGGTTTGGTTGTTTTCTAGCATGGGACTCATACGGATAAGGAGGAAAATGCCTGCTACTACTATGGTACTTGAATGCAGTAGGGCAGAGACCGGTGTAGGACCTTCTATGGCAGAGGGGAGCCAGGGGTGAAGGCCGAATTGAGCGGACTTACCGGTGGCAGCAATGATGAGGCCAATAAGGGGGTAAGTTAAATCAAAGTCTTTGGATAAAGTAAATATTTGTTGTATTTCTCAAGAGTTGAGGGAAGTTGCGATTCAAGCTATAGCAAAAATCAGGCCGATGTCTCCTACTCGGTTATAAATTACTGCTTGGAGGGCGGCGGTGTTTGCGTCTGTACGGCCGTATCATCAGCCGATGAGGAGAAAAGACATAATTCCAACACCTTCTCACCCGATGAATAGTTGAAATATATTGTTTGCGGTGACGAGAATGATCATGGCGATGAGGAAGATTAGCAGGTATTTAAAAAAGCGATTTATGTTTGGGTCGGCGTGTATATATCAGGAGGCAAATTCTAGGATGGATCAGGTGACATAGAGGGCGACGGGGGTGAAGATAATTGAGTAAATATCGAATTTGAGGCTAATGTTTACATCGAAGGTGTGGGTATTTATTCAAGTTCAACTGGTAATAACTGTTTCTGCGCCTTCGTTGAGGAAGAGGCAAAGAGGAAGAATGCTGATAAAGAAGGCTCATTTTACTGCCGTTTTGACCTGGGTAAGTGCCCAGTTGGAGGGAAGAGGGTGGGGGGAGAAGGAGGTGAGGACGGGAAATGCGAGTAGAAAAAAAATGATGATTAGGCTGGTAGTTATTATGATTGAGGTGAGGTGCATAGCTGCTACTTGGATTTGCACCAAGAGTTTTTGGTTCCTAAGACCAACGGATGAGCTGTTATCCTTTAGAAGCAGGGCGAGTGAGCTTGGGAGTTTAACCCAAGAGGCAAAGATTAGCAGTCTTTGTTGTTGTCAACCTCTCTCGGTGGATAAGGGGGTTTTAACCTCTGTCTTTAGAATCACAATCTAATATTTTTGTTAAACTATATCTACAGGCGGTCCAACCTCAAATTAGTTCGGGCTTGGAAATTAGGAGAATCAGAGGTAGGAGATGAAGGGCTATGAGTAGGTGTTCTCGGGAGTGTGTTGGGTCAAGGGAAATAATATGTGCTGGTAGCGGTCCTCGTTGTGTTATGAGGAATATGTATAGGGAGTAGCCTGCAGTAATTAGGGTCCCAGCTCCCGTGAGTGCAATTGTTCATCAGGATCAGTGGAGTAGGGAGGTAATAATTATTAGCTCTCCTATTAGGTTTGGCGAGAGGGGGAAGTGCAAGGTTTGCTGAGGCTGGCGAATGAACCATCATGCGGCTATTAGGGGTAAAACCACTTGGAGGCCTCGGGCTAAGATTATAGTTCGGCTGTGTGTTCGTTCGTAGTTCGTGTTAGCTAAGCGAGAAGTAGGGCGGAGGAAGTTAACACCGTGTGCAATTATTAGAATGAGGGCGCCTGTGAAAGCGCTCGAGGAGGTTTGGATCAGAATACCTGCTGCTACGAGGCCTATATGGCTTACGGAGGAGTAGGCAATGAGGGATTTTAGATCTGTTTGGCGGAGGCAAATAGAGCCTGTTATAATTACACCTCAGAGGGCGAAGATAATGAAGGGATAACTAAGTTCTTTGGTGAGGGGCTCAAGCATAATTATTATCCGTATTATTCCATAACCTCCCAGTTTTAGTAGCACTGCGGCTAGTACTATAGAACCTGCGATTGGGGCTTCAACGTGTGCTTTGGGAAGTCAGAGGTGGGCCCCGTAGAGGGGCATTTTTACTAGGAAGGCGAGTAAGCAGCCGGCTCATCATAGTTTGTCGGCGAAAGAGGAGAGTTGTATTGAAGGAGTATACTGTAGTGTTAGAAGGGATAAGGTTCCAGTGCTATTTTGAAGTAGTAGGAGGGCAACAAGGAGGGGGAGTGAGCCTGCTAATGTATAAAATAAAAAATAAGTCCCTGCGTTTAGTCGTTCTGTTTGATTACCTCAGCGGGTAATGATTACTAGGGTCGGAATGAGGGTGGCTTCAAATATAATATAAAATATAATTACCTCGGTTGCGCTGAAAGCTATAATGAGGAAAATTTGTAGGGATGTAAGGAGGGTGATGTAGGTTCGTTGGCGAGAGATGGGTTCGGATGCTGTGTGGTTTTGGCTTGCGAGAATTATTAGGGGGAGGAGTCAGCAGGTTAGTGCGAGGAGGGGGGTGGAAAGAGGGTCAGTTGCCATGTAAGGGTTAAGGAAGGATCAGCCTGACTCTGTGGATGATTTTAGTCAGGTTAAGCTGATTAAGGAAATGATTAAACTATATGAAAGGGCGGTGGATCAAAGATGTTTGGCGGGGGTAACTCAAATAGTGGGAACAAGCATAATAGTAGGGAGGAGAATTTTTAGCATTGTAGGAGATTTAGGCTTTGGAGTCGGTCTGTTCCGTGGGTTCGAGCAGTAGCGACGAGTAGTGCGAGGCCAGCACTTGCTTCACAGGCTGAAAAAGCCAGAAGAAGCATGGGGGAGGCTGAAAAACTGACGGAGTTAAGTTGGAGAGTTCAGAGGGAGAGGGCGATAAAGAGTGATAGTATTATACCTTCCAAACATAGGAGGGCGGAAAGAAGGTGGGTTCGGTGGAATGCTAGGCCCGCTAGGCCTAGAAGGAAGGTTGAGGAAAAGGCGAAATGTGTGGGGGTCATTAGACGGTTGTGGACTTTAACCACAAGTTCTTGAGCCGAAATCAAGGGTTTTTCTTAAACTAACGGCCTATTCGGCCCATTCTAGGCCGCCTTGGGTTCATTCATAGATCAGCCCGAGGGTTAGTAAGATAAGAACAGTGAAGGCCCAGATAAATGTTATGAGAGGGGAAGAGAGTTGATCTCCCCAGGGAAGAGGAAGAAGTAGTGCGATTTCCAGGTCAAATAGGAGGAAGAGGATTGCAACGAGGAAGAAGCGAAGGGAGAAGGGCAGACGGGCGGATCCTAAGGGGTCGAAACCACATTCGTATGGGGAGAGCTTTTCATGGTCAGGGGTTATTTGGGGGAGTCAAAAAGAGATAATGGCGAGAATAGTGGAGAGGGCGATGGAAATAATAAGTATTGTAGTGATTAAATTCATTATCTTTCCTTGGGCTTTAACCAAGACTAAGTGATTGGAAGTCACATGTACTAGTTTTAATACTAGAAAGATATGAGCCTCATCAGTAAATTGAGATGTAGAGGAATAGTCAGACAACGTCTACAAAGTGTCAGTATCAGGCGGCTGCTTCGAATCCAAAGTGATGTTCTGATGTAAAGTGATATTGGACTTGCCGTAGAAGGCAGACGGCTAGGAAGGTAGAGCCAATAATTACATGAAGTCCATGGAAACCAGTTGCTACGAAGAAGGTGGAGCCATAAACCCCATCTGCGATTGTAAAGGGGGCTTCGTAGTATTCTATGGCTTGGAGGAAGGTGAAGTAGAAGCCTAAAAGAATGGTTAGGGTAAGGGATTGAATAGCTTCTTTTCGATGTCCTTCTATAATGCTGTGGTGTGCTCAAGTAACTGTAACTCCAGAAGCTAGTAGGACGGCTGTGTTGAGTAGTGGTACTTCGAAGGGATCAAGTGGGGTGATTCCTGTAGGGGGTCAGCAGCCTCCTAGTTCAGGGGTGGGGGCGAGGCTAGAGTGGTAAAAGGCTCAGAAGAAGCCTAGAAAAAAGAAAACTTCCGAGGTAATAAAAAGGATTATTCCGTATCGAAGGCCTTTTTGGACAGGAGGGGTGTGGTGTCCTTGAAATGTTCCTTCTCGGATGATATCTCGTCATCATTGGTATATTGTTAGGAGAAGGAGAATTAGGCCTAGGGTTATTAAGGTTGTATTGTGGAAGTGCATTCAGATTGCTAAACCAGAGGTTATTAGGAGGGCGGCTACGGCGCCTGTTAGAGGTCATGGGCTGGGGTCAACTATGTGATACGCGTGTGCTTGATGGGCCATTAAACGTTTTCTTGTAGATAAAGGCTTAAAAGAAGAACAAAGACATAGGCCTGAATTATGGCTACTGCAACTTCCAGAAGGGTTAGTAGAAAAAGTAGACTGCAGTTAGGATTGCCACTGTAGGTATAGGGGAAGAAGACGAAACGCGGTGCGATGAGTGAATAAGAAGATGACCAGCTGTAAGATTTGCGGTAGTCGAACTCCAAGTGCGAGGGTCGGATAAATAGGCTAATTGTTTCGATAATAATCAGGATAGGAATTAGGGGGGTTGGGGTACCTTCTGGCAGAAGGTGGCCTAGTGCATGTGTGGGCTGATTTCGTATACCAATAATGACTGTTGCAAGCAGAGGGGTACAGCGCAAGGCTATGTTGAGAGAAAGTTGTGTTGTAGGGGTGAAGGTGTAGGGCAGAAGGCCAAGTATGTTTAAGGTAATAAGAAAAAGTATGAGGGAGGCGAGGAGAGCAGCTCATTTATGGCCTCCTAAGCTTAAGGGTTGAAAAATTTGTTGAGTAAAACGGTTGATAAACCATCCTTGGAGTGTGATGAGACGATTGTTTAATCAACGTGGGGTGGGTTTTGGGTAGAGAATTCAAGGTAGGCTAAGAGCAAGGGCAATTAAGGGGATTCCCAAGTATGTGGGGCTCATAAATTGATCAAAAAAGCTTAGTGTCATGGTCAGGTTCAGGGCTCTGTTTTGGGTTTTTCTGTGCTTTGGAGAGTAGGGTCATTTGGGAAAGTGTGTGCTAGAACTTTTGGGGGAATGACTGTTAGGAAAACTAATCAAGAGAAGACTAGGATGGCAAATCAAGGCGCGGGGTTAAGTTGTGGCATCTCGCTAGGGGTGGGTGGGGGCCACCAATCTTTAGCTTAAAAGGCTAACGCTATTCCCTATTTAGCTTCTTAGCGAAGCGTCTTCAAGTATTAAGGATGATCAGTTTTCAAAGTGTTCTAGTGGGACTGCTTCTACCACGATAGGCATGAAGCTGTGGTTTGCGCCGCAAATTTCAGAGCATTGTCCATAGAAGACTCCGGGGCGGGATGCAATGAATGCTGTTTGGTTTAGACGTCCTGGGACGGCGTCCATTTTTACCCCTAAACTTGGGACGGCTCAGGAGTGAAGTACGTCTTCAGCTGAGATTAGGATGCGAATGGGGGACTCAACTGGAACCACTATTCGATGGTCTGTTTCTAGGAGGCGGAATTGGCCTGGGGCCAAGTCTTGTGTAGGAATTATATAAGAGTCGAAGCCGAGGTCTTCATAGTCAGTGTACTCGTAGCTTCAGTATCACTGATGGCCCATGGCTTTAATTGTGAGGTGGGGGTCATTAATTTCGTCCATGAGATAAAGAATGCGTAAGGAGGGAAGGGCAATGAGAATTAGAATAATAGCTGGGAGCAAGGTTCAAATGATTTCGATTTCTTGGGAGTCTAGGATAAATTTGTTAGTAAGTTTGGTTGTTACTATGGCCACAATAATGTAAAGCACGAGGGTGCTGATTAGGAAAACGATTATTAGGGCATGGTCGTGGAAGTGAAGAAGTTCTTCTATTACAGGTGAAGCTGCATCTTGGAATCCTAGTTGAGAGGGATGTGCCATTGTTGTAAGACACGCGGGGCTCAAACCCGCAATTTTGCCTTGACAAGGCAATGTAATAATCAATTTTACTAGTGTCTTATGAAGAAAGTGACAGAGTGGTTATGTGGCTGGCTTGAAACTAGTTTATGGGGGTTCAATTCCTCCCTTTCTCGTTAGTGGGATTTTGAGGGGGTGGTAGCAGATTTTCCGTAGTCTAATCAGGCTTGTTGAACTTGGACGAAGGCAGGCTCTTCAAAGGTGTGGTAAGGGGGAGGGCAACCGTGAAGTCATTCTACGTTTGTTGCTGTAAGTTCCACTGATAGGACTTTCTCGTTTAGCGGCAAATGCTTCTCAATATAATAAATAAAACACATAATTACTCGCTGACTATTGAAATTATTGAGCCAATAGAAGAGATTGTGTTTCAAAGGGTATAGGCGTCGGGGTAGTCGGAAGTATCGTCGAGGCATTCCTGCCAGTCCTAGGAAGTGTTGTGGGAAGAAAGTAAGGTTGACCCCCACAAATATAACCCCAAAGTGGATTTTTGTTCAAGTGTCGTGAAGCGTGTACCCTGAGAATAGGGGAAATCAGTGGACGAAGCCGGCAACAATGGCGAAAACGGCTCCTATTGAGAGGACATAGTGGAAGTGGGCGACGACATAATATGTGTCGTGAAGCATAATGTCTAGAGAAGAATTAGCTAGAACGATTCCGGTTAATCCTCCAACTGTAAAGAGGAAAATGAAGCCTAGCGCCCACAGGAGAGGGGTTTCTCATTTAATGGCACCGCCGTGCAGAGTGGCCAGTCAGCTGAAGACTTTTACTCCAGTTGGGATGGCAATAATTATTGTGGCGGAAGTAAAGTAAGCTCGTGTGTCTACATCCATTCCTACGGTGAATATGTGGTGGGCTCAAACAATAAACCCTAGGAGGCCAATAGCCATCATGGCTCAGACCATTCCCATGTATCCGAAAGGTTCTTTTTTGCCTGCATAGTAGGCAACAATGTGGGAAATTATTCCAAAGCCGGGGAGGATAAGAATATAAACTTCAGGGTGCCCAAAGAATCAGAATAAGTGTTGGTAAAGGATGGGGTCTCCTCCTCCGGCAGGGTCAAAGAAGGTTGTGTTTAGGTTTCGGTCTGTTAGAAGTATTGTGATGCCGGCGGCAAGAACGGGCAGGGATAGTAGGAGTAATACTGCGGTAATTAGGACGGATCATACAAAGAGGGGTGTTTGATATTGAGAGATGGCAGGGGGTTTTATGTTAATAATGGTTGTGATAAAATTAATTGCGCCTAAAATAGATGATACCCCGGCCAAGTGGAGGGAGAAGATGGTCAAGTCAACAGAAGGCCCAGCGTGGGCGAGATTGCCTGCGAGGGGAGGATAAACAGTTCATCCTGTACCGGCCCCTGCTTCGACTCCGGAGGAGGCGAGGAGAAGGAGAAATGAGGGGGGAAGGAGTCAAAAACTCATGTTATTTATTCGAGGGAAGGCCATGTCTGGTGCCCCAATCATAAGTGGCACCAGTCAGTTTCCAAAACCTCCAATTATAATTGGTATTACTATAAAGAAAATTATTACGAAAGCATGTGCTGTAACAATTACATTATAAATCTGGTCGTCTCCGAGGAGAGAGCCGGGCTGGCTTAGTTCTGCCCGAATAAGGAGACTTAGTGCAGTTCCTACTATTCCGGCTCAAGCACCAAATACTAGATAGAGGGTGCCGATGTCTTTGTGATTAGTTGAGAAGAATCAACGTGTGATTGCCACAGGTAAGATGGCTGAGCGTCAAGCGGTGGATTGTAGCCCCATATACAGAGGTTTAAGTCCTCTTCTTATCAAGCCCCGAGGTGTTGTACATGTTAGATTGCAAATCTGAAGTAGCAGGCTAACCCCTGCCGGGGCTTTCCCCGCCCTTTTTTAGGCGGGCGGGGAAAGGCTAGATAGATGCTTGTTGGTTTAAGCGCTTAGCTGTTAACTAAGAGTTTGTAGGATCGAGGCCTTCCTGTCTAGTAAGGCTTTAGCTTAATTAAAGTGTCTGTTTTGCATGCAGAAGATGTGGGTTAGTATCCCGCAAGTCTTAACAGGGGCTGGGAGATTTTCACTCCCGCTTAGGGCTTTGAAGGCCCTTGGTCTGGGTACTATCCTAAGCCCCTTAGGGGGTTAATAAGGCTGAGATGGCGGGGGTGAGTGGTAGGAGACAAATTGTCAATGTAGTTGAGGTGGCGAGGGGGTAAGTTAGTTGGGTGGAAGGTAAACGTCAGGGGGTTGTGCCTAGGAGGCTGTTGGGGGAAATGGTGAGGGTTATTGCGTAGGAGAGGCGTAGGTAAAAATATAGGCTAAGGAGGGCTGAAAGGGCTGCCAGGGTTGCGGTAGGAGCAAGGCCTTGTTTGGTTAATTCTTGAAGAATTAGTCATTTTGGTATGAAGCCTGTGAGTGGGGGGAGGCCTCCTAGTGAAAGGAGAATGAGGGGGGTAAGAGCTGTGAGGGCGGGGGCTTTTGCTCAGGATGTGGCGAGAGTATTAATATTTGTGGATTTGTTGAGTTTAAACACGAGGAATGTTGAGGATGTTATGATGAGGTAAGTTAGAAGGGTAAGGAGGGTGATGGAGGGGGAAAATTGTAAAACAAGAATTATTCAGCCTAGGTGGGCGATTGATGAGTATGCGACGAATTTTACGGAGTTGTGTTTGCGTTTATCCTCCTCAGCCTCCAATAAGCGGTGGATGCCGAGGCCTAAAATAATGAAGGGTGTTTGAGTTTTGAAGGCTGGATTTGAAGAATTTAAGGGCGAAGGGGCAAGTTTTTGTCAGGTTGAAAGAATTAGGGCCTGTAGTAAGGTCCCAGTCCCTTGCAGAACTTCGGGAAGTCAAGCATGAAGAGGGGCCAAACCGATTTTGAGGGCGAGAGCAAGGGTAATTATGGTGGTTGGGAGGGGGTGTGTGATTTGTTGAATTTCTCATTGGCCCGTTAGTCAGGCGTTAGTAATGCTTGCAAATAGAAGGGTAGCTGCTGCGGCAGCTTGGGTTAAAAAATATTTGGTTGTAGCTTCGACAGCTCGGGGGTGGTGGTGTTGAGCTATTAGGGGAATGATAGCTAGCGTATTTATTTCAAGGCCTATCCAGGCGAGAAGTCAGTGGGAGCTAGCAAATGTAATTGTGGTGCCAAGGCCTAGGCCAAAGAGGAGAATGGCTAAGATGTAAGGATTCATTAGCAAAGGAAGGAGTTTAACCAACATGTTTGGGGTATGGGCCCAAAAGCTTATTTAGCTGACTTTACTAGGAAGTGGTGTAGTGGAAGCACTAAGAGTTTTGATCTCTTCAGGTAGGGTTCGAGCCCCTTCTTTCTAAGGAGTTGGAGGGACTTTAACCCTCATGGTTCACTCTATCAAAGTGGCCCTTTGTTTCAGGCACAACTCCAGGCTATAGTTGTGGGGGCAGGCCTGTTAATGCGATTGGAAGGGAGAGGTGCCAAATTACTAGGGCAAGGGTTAATGGGAGGAAGTTTTTTCAGATTAGGTGCATGAGTTGGTCATAACGAAATCGTGGGTAGGAAGCGCGAACTCATAGGAAGAGAACGGAGAGAAGGGTTGCTTTAATCATAAGATTTGTTGTTGTAATTTCTGGAGTTGTGTGTAGAATGGAGGCACCTAAAAATAGTGTTGCGGAGAGTGTATTTATTAGGAGAATGTTGGCGTATTCGGCGAGGAAAAAAAGGGCAAAAGGACCTCCTGCATATTCTACGTTAAAGCCGGAGACGAGTTCGGATTCACCTTCTGTAAGGTCGAAGGGGGCTCGGTTTGTTTCTGCAAGTGTGGAAATGTATCATATAGCGGCTAAAGGTCAGGCGGGGAAAATTAATCAAATACTTTCTTGAGCGACGCTAAATGTCTGTAGGGTAAAACCTCCAGTAAAGATGATTGCGTTTAGAAGAATTAGTCCTAGGCTGACTTCGTAGGAGATAGTCTGCGCGACAGCTCGAAGGGCCCCAATTAAGGCGTATTTTGAATTGGAGGCTCACCCCGAACCCAGAATAGAGTAGACCGCTAAGCTGGAGAGAGCAAGAATAAAAAGGATACCAAGGTTGAGGTCTGCTATTGGGAAGGGAAGGGGCATAGGAGTCCAAAGGGTGAGTGCCAGAGTGAGGGCTAATATGGGGGTGAAGAGGAAGAGGATGGGGGAGGAAGTGGAGGGCCGAACAGGCTCTTTTAAAAAGAGTTTTAGTCCGTCTGCAATTGGTTGGAGGAGGCCGTAGGGGCCTACAACGTTTGGCCCTTTTCGTAGTTGCATGTAGCCAAGGACTTTTCGTTCAACAAGTGTGAGGAGTGCGACGGCTAGTAGGACGAATACAATGAGGATTAGGGGGTTGAGGATGGATGAAATTAGTGTTGAGAGCATAGTTAAAGGGAGGGCTTGAACCTCCGTGGAAAGGGCTTAGGTCTTTTGCAATGTCCGGGCTCTGCCACTTTAACAAGCCATTTTCTTGGGCTGGGGGATACGCCCTTTTACCTATTTTAGTTGGTTTCAATAGGTGAGGGTGGGGCGTGTTAAGAACAGGGGCCCCTCCTTTTCGGTCCTTTCGTACTAGAAAAGATCGTGGCATAGATAGAAACTGACCTGGATTACTCCGGTCTGAACTCAGATCACGTAGGACTTTAATCGTTGAACAAACGAACCCTTAATAGCGGCTGCACCATTAGGATGTCCTGATCCAACATCGAGGTCGTAAACCCTCTTGTCGATATGGGCTCTAAAAGAGGATTGCGCTGTTATCCCTAGGGTAACTCGGTCCGTTGATCGGCTAGATGCCGGATCTTATTGGTCAGAAATTCTGTTGCTTGGAGTTGTAACTCTGGGTTGTAGGAGTAGTGTGCTCCCGGTCCACATGGGGGTTTTTTGTTTCCCCGCGGTCGCCCCAACCAAAGACATTAGAACGGGGGCCAATCAGTTTTATCCTTTATTTTAGGAGTGCTTAACATGGTCTGTTCTGGCGTCTGAAGCTCCATAGGGTCTTCTCGTCTTATGTTTGTATCCCCGCTTCTGCACGGGGAGATCAATTTCATTGACTGGAAAAAGGAGACAGTTAAGCCCTCGTTATGCCATTCATACAGGTCTTCATTTAAAAGACAAGTGATTGCGCTACCTTTGCACGGTCAAAATACCGCGGCCGTTAAACTTATAGTCACAGGGCAGGCGGGACCTCTTATGCTTGGGGGTACAAGAGGCGATGTTTTTGGTAAACAGGCGAGGCTTGTGTTTGCCGAGTTCCTTCTTTTTCTTTTAGTCTTTCCCAGTTGGCACACCAGTGTGGGTTTAACGGTAGGGGGTTAGGTGGTTTTCTAGTTATTTATTTTTTGTCTAGTGCCCTCTTTATTTTGGGGCCGTTAATGGTCGGTGAGTGGTTCGTTCCGAGTTACACTTGTGCGGGGAGAGAAGGGGATTTCTCTTATTACTCATATTAGCATAAACGCTTCCATAATTTTTATGGAACGGCCTGGTAGGTTTAGGGGGGTAAGATTGTATTGTCCTTATTAAAAGGTTGGTATGTAATGTTCGAGCTTTAACGCTTTCTAAGTAGGTGGCTGCTTTTAGGCCCACTAGGACACTAGACCTTTAGGTTTGTTGTGATCTTTACCCTCCTTGGAAAGTTGTATCTTGTTTCAAAGGGGCTGTACCCCCTTTGACTAACTCCTTTAATTTCTTTGTTCGGTATGGAGGCCTTGGGCCAATGGGAATGGAGAATTTAAAGGGCTGAACTTCTATTCAGTTCTCAGGCAACCAGCTATAACTAGGCTCGGTAGGTCTGTCACCTCTACTCAAAGTTCTTCCCACTCTTTTGCCACAGAGACGGGGGGGTCCTATAAATTAGACTGTCTTGGAGTAGCTCGCTTAGTTTCGGGGTATCAAACTATAATGCTTTTTGCTTAAGGGTTTCTGGCTAAATCATGATGCAAAAGGTACGAGGGGAGGTCTCTGCTTTTTAGTGCTTTACTGGGTTGTTTCACTTCTTTTTCAGCTTTCCCTTGCGGTACTTTCTCTGTTGCTCCTAGGTCCTTTTTCGTCGCCCGTACTTAGGTGGAAAAATGGTTTGTTTGTTGGGTGGTGGTGTGTTTGGGGGTATAGATAGGGTGTGTTTGGGGTTGATGGGTGGGCTAGCTATTGGGCGTCAGGGTGACCCGATTTGCACGGGTGACTTCTCAGTGTAAGGGAGATGCTTTTCTGGCTTAGCTACACTCTGATTTTTCCAAGTGCACCTTCCGGTACACTTACCATGTTACGACTTGCCTCCCCTTTACCGGTAAAATGTATTATTTATGGGGTGTTGATTGGCTTGGGGAGAGTGACGGGCGGTGTGTGCGCGCTTCAGGGCCGGTTTCAGCGGAACGCTCTATTTTCTGCTTACTGCTAAATCCTCCTTCTAATGCGTATTTCATTACATTGTTCGTATTCCCTGTGGTAGGGAATGTAGCCCATTTCTTCCCCTCTCATATGCTACACCTCGACCTGGCGTTTTGAGTTGTACTAGTTCTGCTTACTGTAGTTCCTTCACAGGGTAAGCTGACGACGGCGGTATATAGGCGGGAAAAACAAGAGAGGGTGAGGTTTAACGGGGGTTATCGGTTCTAGAACAGGCTCCTCTAGGTGGATCTAAAGCACCGCCAAGTCCTTTGGGTTTTAAGCTAGTGCTCGTAGTACCCGGGCGGATAGCGGGTGTAGGGGGCTATCAAAGTTTAGGGCTGGGCATAGTGGGGTATCTAATCCCAGTTTGTTTCGCAGCTTTCGTGGGGTCAGAAATATAAAGCCACTTTCGTAGTGGGGCTTCTTATCCTCGGGTACGTATAACAGTTCTGAGGGTGTTCGGCTTTAGTTTAAGAAACTTCTTAACCACTCTTTACGCCGATGTCTATCAACTTGAGCCTCTCGTATAACCGCGGTGGCTGGCACGAGTTTTACCGGCTCTCTTGGCTTTAACTAAGTCGAGTTTTCACTCATGGCTTAATGTCTATCACTGCTGAGTTCCCTTGAGGGTGTGGCTAAGCAAGGTGTCATGGGCTGCGGGGCTGTGCCTGATACCGGCTCCTTGTTTTCGGGCAGAAAACTGTGGGCATTCTCACAGGTGGGCGGAGACTTGCATGTGTAAGTTTAGCCAAAGCTGACAGTAAAGTCAGGACCAAGCCTTTGTGCTTACGGGACCTTTCTAGGGTCCGTCTTAACATCTTCAGTGTTATGCTTTAGTTAAGCTACGCTAGC